GCTTTAATTTAGATTTTAGTATAATTGCTATGCTCAGTGTGTGACTCGTTAATTTTTTCTTTAGAGTAGATTGAAAAAAAAAAAGGCTTATCCCACTATAAACTTAGTAACTATCAAAAATAAAGAAACTCAAAACTAAGAACAAACTTATTGCTTCGTATTGTTGAGATCCCAAGAAACAGTCACTATATGACTGAATCGATCATATAGTTGTAGCAACTGAAATTCTTTTCATTTTTCATAAAAAAGAAATCTAAATCGAATTATGAATTGTGAAAAAAGAAAAAGGGGATGTGGAAAAAAGGCAGGATGATAGAAAGAGAGAATAAAGATCTCAATGATATATGATTCTCATATGTATGGTTTATGAAAAATTACCCCTTAAAAAAGGCAGTGTTATCAAGCATCAACATCAATCTAAAATGACAATAGAATAAGAAATATACAAATAAAAAATAGAAATAGAGAATAGAAATATAGAAGAAAATATATAATAAAAGAAATTAAATTAAAAATGAAAATAATAATCTAAATAATCTAATCAATATGGATAATAGAGTCTATTATCTATGTAATAAGATTGTAATAAGATAGAAAAATAGATAATAGAAATAATTGAATTGAGCTTCGGGTTAAGAAAAACTGAGGAGATTGACTCGGAAACAAATAACAGATTTTGTTGAGAGCTCCATTGCAGAGTTCAGGCCTAAGCATTAATATAGAAGCTATGGGAACGATGGAACCTGTGATTACATAGGATTTTCTTGAAAACGAATCAATCCTAATGATTCATTGGGTAGGATGGCGGAATGAACCAAGAAAAAATTTATTTCTTCTGAATAGTCATGAATTGACCCTACAAATGAAAGAAGAAAGAGTCAATATTCGCCCGCGAAACCTTTCTTTATTTCATTTCATAATTTCATTTATTGGATGAATATTGGCGTGATTCAATAGAGGTAAAGTAAAATACTTTATATTTATAAATCTTGATACTTGATAAAAGAAAGAAGCATTCTATATAAACAAACAAACACGCCTAATTCTATTAATTCTGTATTATATATAAAGAGCTACCTATGTAACAAATTCAAGATAAAAAAAAAAATATGTAATATTATTGAATTGAATCATTTCATTCGCGAGGAGCTGGATGAGAAGAAACTCTCATGTCCGGCTCTGCAGTAGAGATGGAATTCAGAAACAACCATCAACTATAACCCCAAAAGAACCAGATTTCGTAAACAACATAGAGGTAGAATGAAGGGAATATCTTGCCGAGGCAATCATATTTGTTTTGGCAGATACGCTCTTCAAGCACTTGAACCTGCTTGGATAACAGCTAGACAAATAGAAGCAGGTCGAAGAGCAATGACACGATATGCACGTCGTGGTGGAAAGATATGGTTACGTATCTTTCCCGACAAACCTGTTACTGTAAGACCTACAGAAACACGTATGGGTTCGGGCAAGGGATCCCCCGAATATTGGGTATCCGTTGTTAAACCGGGCCGAATACTCTATGAAATAAGTGGAGTATCAGAAACTGTAGCCAAAGCTGCTATGGAAATAGCTGCATGCAAAATGCCTATACGAACTCAATTTGTTATTTCAGGATAGGTAAAAAGAAAATAAAAGAAGAAGAAGTATTGAGAATGAAAAAACAACTACGGATTTCTTTATCTCTGGACAGACAATATTTCTTTTTTCCATTATACCTTGCATTGAAATAAGATATTTCAATAAAAATGATATGATTCAACTTCAGACCCTTTTGAATGTAGCGGATAACAGTGGAGCTCAAGAATTGATGTGTATTCGAATCATAGGAACTGGTAATCACCGATATGCTCATATTGGCGATGTTATTGTTGCTGTAATCAAAGAAGCAGTGCCCAACATGCCTCTAGAAAGATCAGAAATAATTAGAGCTGTGATTGTACGCACGTGTAAAGAACTCAAACGTGCTAACGGCATGATAATACGATATGATGACAATGCAGCGGTTATCATTGATCAAGAAGGAAATCCAAAAGGAACTCGAATTTTTGGTGCAATTGCTCGGGAATTGCGACAGTTTCATTTTACTAAAATAGTTTCATTAGCACCCGAAGTCTTATAGATGAAAATAGGATAGATCCTATCTCTATCTATCTATATATAGAATATTCAAATATCTAAAATAGATCTAATTAATAGATTGTATCTCATGCATATACTTTAAATTTCTAATAATTTTTTAGAATTGAATAAAAAAAAAAAAAAAAACAAAAAAGAAGCATGTTGATTATATCAAAATTAGGAGGCACCAATAACTATAGTTCGTCATGGGTAGGGACATTATTGCCGATATAATAACTTCTATAAGAAATGCTGACATAGATCAAAAGAGAAGAGTTAAAATAGTATCTACTAATATCACTAAAAACATTGTGAAAATACTTTTACGAGAAGGTTTTATTGAAAACGTTCGAAAACATCAAGAAAGTCAAAAAAATTTCTTGGTTTCAACCTTACGACATAGAAAGACTAGGAAAGGGAATAAAATAATTTTAAAGCGTATCAGCCGACCCGGTCTACGAATCTATTCCAAATATCAACGAATTCCTAAGATTTTAGGTGGAATGGGAATTGTAATTCTTTCTACTTCTCGAGGTATAATGACAGATCAAGAAGCTCGACTAGAAAAAATTGGAGGAGAAATTTTGTGTTATATATGGTGATTCTCCTGAAGTACCCTAATTTTCTCTCGAACTTACTATTTGTAAAATAGAGAGGAAAAGTGAATTATAGAACTCTTCCTCTATTAGTTAATAATTAAAGGGGTTCCCTGGAATGAAAGAACAAAAATTAATTAATGAGGGTTTAATTACTGAATCACTTCCCAACGGTATGTTCCGAGTTCGATTAGATAATGAAGATCTAATTCTAGGTTATATTTCAGGGAGAATCCGGCGCAGTTTTATACGTATACTACCCGGAGATAGAGTCAAAATTGAAATGAGTCGTTATGATTCAACCAGGGGACGTATAATTTATAGACTTCGCAAAAAAGATTCGAACGATTAGATCATTCTTTTAAACATCCTTTTCGTAGGGATATTCTTCGAAGTTCAAAAATGCAATAAACTTCTTTTTGTTTCAAAAGAAAAAAAGAAAAAGAGATTCATAATGAAAGTAAGGAATGATAAATATGAAAATAAGGGCTTCTGTTCGTAAAATTTGTGAAAAATGTCGCTTGATTCGTAGGCGGGGTCGAATTATAGTCATTTGTTCCAATCCGAGACATAAACAAAGACAGGGGTAATCCTTCTCAAGTTCTAAATCAAAAACTTTTTCAAAGAAAAACCCATGTACATGTAAAAAGAAAGAAGAAAGGATTCGTTTTCATATGAAACGGATATCCCCGTATCTTTCTGTAAATTTTTGATTCTTCTTTCTTTTTATTTTATTCTTATGAATCTTATGAATATGATCTAATAAAATATGGCAAAACCTATAGCAAAAATTGGTTTACGTAAGAATGCACGTATTGGTTCAAATAAGAATGAACGTAGAATACCAAAAGGAATTATTCATGTTCAAGCGAGTTTCAATAATACTATTGTAACTGTTACAGACGTACGAGGTCGGGTAGTTTCTTGGGCTTCCGCAGGTACTTCTGGATTCAGAGGCACAAGAAAAGGAACACCCTATGCTGCTCAAGCAGCAGCAGTTAATGCTATTCGTACATTGGTCGATCAGGGTATGCAACGAGCAGAAGTTATGATAAAGGGTCCAGGTCTCGGACGAGATGCGGCATTACGAGCCATTCGTAGAAATGGGATGCTATTAAGTTTCGTACGTGATGTAACACCCATGCCGCATAATGGATGTCGCCCCCCTAAAAAAAGACGTGTGTAAAAATAATAATTGAAGAGATTCCAAGAGAAAGAAATGATTCAATGATCTGATCCAATAATCATAAATAAAAGAAAGATAATAGTATGGTTCGAGAAGAAGTAGCAGGATCCACTCGAACACTACAGTGGAAATGTGTTGAATCAAGAGTAGACAGCAAGCGTCTTTATTATGGTCGTTTCGTTCTGTCTCCGCTTATGAAAGGTCAAGCCGATACAATAGGTATTGCCATGCGAAGGGCTTTACTTGGAGAAATAGAAGGAACATGTATCACACGTGCAACATCTGAAAATGTGCTGCATGAATATTCTACGATAGCAGGTATTGAAGAATCAGTACATGAGATTTTAATAAATTTGAAAGAGATTGTATTGAGAAGTAATCTCTATGGAGTTAGGGACGCATCCATTTGTGTCAGGGGTCCCAAAGACATAACAGCTCAAGATATCATCTCACCACCTTCTGTACAAATAGTTGACACGACACAGCATATAGCTAACCTGACAGAACCAATTGATTTGTTTATTGAATTACAAATAAAGAGAGATCGCGGATATTGTATGAAATCCACAAATGACTCTCACGATGGAAGTTATCCTATAGATATTGTATCTATGCCTGTTCGAAATGCGAATCATAGTATTCATTCTTATGGGACTGGGAATGAAAAACAAGAGATACTCTTTCTAGAAATATGGACGAATGGAAGTTTAACTCCTAAAGAAGCACTTTATGAAGCTTCTCGTAATTTGATTGATTTATTGATTCCTTTTCTACATGCAGAAGAAGAGGACATGAATTTCGAGGAAAGTGAAAACAGATGGAATCTACCCCTTTTTTCCTTTCAAGACAGATTCACAAATTTCAAAAAAAACAAAAAAAGAATTCCATTGACATGTATTTTTATTGACCAATCAGAATTGTCTTCCAGGACCTATAATTGTCTCAAAAGGTCCAATATACATACATTATTGGACCTTTTGAGTCACAGTCAAGAAGATCTTATGAAAATGGAATATTTTCGCATAGAAGATGTAAAACAGATATTGGGCACTCTACAGAAGCACTTTGCAATCAATTTACCTAAGAAAAAGTTTTCATTTTAAATTCATTGGAATTCTTTCATTTTTTAGTTTTTAGAAATAAAAAAGAATAGAATCAATTTTTAATCTCCGACACAGTCCATATATTTGCAGAATAGATCATAATCAAATTGATGTATCTAAGGAAGATCCAGAAGGGGATCTTCCTTAGATACCTATGTCGTGGTATTTAACGGTTTAATCAATTTGAAAAAGACCTAAAGTTAGGGATTTCTCAATAGGTAAAGTTGCTCCAATACCTAACCAAAGAGCTACTGCGGTACCGATCAAAAAGACTGTTGTAGCTACTGGACGACGAAATGGATTTTGGAATTTATTGACATTCTCCAAAAAAGGTACTGTCAATAATCCTATTGGTACTGAAACCATTAAAAGAACACCCAATAACTTATTGGGCACTGTACGAAGTATTTGAAATACGGGAAAGAAGTACCATTCGGGTAATATTTCCAACGGAGTTGCAAACGGATCCGCCGGTTCACCGATCATTGACGGCTCTAGAACTGCTAAGCCCACATTACATGCAATAGTGCCTAGAATTACTACTGGAAAGATATATAAAAGATCATTGGGCCATGCAGGTTCTCCATAATAATTATGTCCCATCCCTTTAGCCAATTTAGCTCTTAATACAGGATCATTCAAATCAGGTTTCTTTGTTATTTGGATAGGTGAATTCTTATGGATCCATCCCCCAAAGGAACCGGACATGATAATTTTTTATCATCCGGCTCGAGCAAGAATCAAAAGAATCAAAGAAATAGAGAAATAGATTCATAGAAGATCTCTATTTCCATATCTATTTCATACATATCTACATACATATCTACATATATAATGTAGAATGACTCTATGTAAGAAAAGATTTATCAAATTCCATTTCCCCGAGTTTCAACGATTCATTATTCATTGCAAAGAATTCAGTTCTATCAACAAGGAAATGCTCAATATCCAAGTTGGCTTACAAATCCTATTATGATCAAGTGCTTTTTGGATTGTCTCATGTCTTTTGGTTGGTATTTATCCCCACAACATCTCGATTATATTACATATACAAAAATACAAAGTTTTTACTTGTTACTAATAAAGTCCATCCTCTGTTCTTCTTTAGATCCCTTATTTCACTCCGATAGTATCATAGATCAGGGTCGATGCAGAGGAAATGAATGCATCTACATACTATAAAAAGCTTACTAAGATTACTATCAAATTAATACGAAATACTAAGACTATCAATTAATTATAAGAAAATTACTAAAAAAAAAAAAATGAAATAAAGTGAATAAATAGAACATTGGATCATTCCACATCACTTATTCTAGGGATCTTACGGAGCCTGTTCATGCATGACATGATTCGGGTATGATCATAGAAAATATTCTCCTCAAGCGAACCGGCCTATCCTATGCTACATAAAAGGACTGACATGATGGTTGGATGCGGAGACACGTTGGTTGTGAATTCCAACGTGGCGGATAAAATAATCTATCTGCATAGACCAATCAATAGTTCAAGTCGCACACTCCCATAATCCATCCTATCCTCTTTTAGGAAAATCTACTTCAACTATTCGATTCGTACCAAATAAAAAATACTTCAGAGTTGAATAGAAGTATCCAAATAAAATGCCTTATTTTTCAATAATGCATAGTTGCAGCAATGAAAGATTCTTGTTCCTCCCGGATATGATCAATTACAAATATCTATGATCTGCCTTCTCTATTCTCTATAAAGGACCCGAAATACCTTGCTTACGTATCATTGGAAAGTGCATTAACATAAATACGGCAGTAAGAAGAGGCAATACAAAAGTATGTAAACTATAAAAACGAGTCAAAGTGGACTGGCCCACACTAGCACTTCCACGTAATAATTCTACCAAAGGTGATCCTATTATAGGAATAGCTTCAGGCACGCCTGTTACAATTTTTACTGCCCAATAGCCAATTTGGTCCCGAGGTAAGGAATAACCAGTTACGCCAAAGGATGCGGTCAATACAGCCAGAATCACCCCTGTAACCCAAGTTAATTCGCGGGGTTTTTTAAAACCACCCGTAAGATAAACACGAAATACGTGTAAGATCATCATTAGAACCATCATACTTGCTGACCATCGATGAACTGATCGAATTAACCAACCAAAGTTGGCCTCAGTCATTATGTATTGAACAGAGGAAAAAGCCTCTGTAACAGTTGGACGATAGTAAAAGGTCATAGCAAAACCCGTAGCTACTTGTACTAAAAAACAAGTAAGCGTAATCCCCCCTAGACAATAAAATATGTTGACATGAGGAGGAACATATTTACTAGTTATATCATCTGCAATCGCTTGAATCTCGAGACGTTCCTCAAACCAATCATATACTTTATTGAGATAGGTAACCCAAGAAAGACTCCCCCTCTGAGAGCCGTATATGAGAATTTCATCTCGTACGGCTCAAGCCGAAACACACAAATACTGGTTTCAACGGATATGGAATAGAGAGTTTCAAACTTCTTGCGGCTTAACCGCTTGACTCGATTTGACCCAAAGATACGAAGTAATAAAAATCCGGAATCTCTTCTTTGTGATGATAATGCCAAGAAATACAATCTCAAGTTGGCTCATTATCTTTCTTTATGTTAATCGTGATAGGCCTCTTGAATCTTCTCTTTCCTATCTTTTTTTTTATAGGAATTCTCTTGTTGAGACCCTATGAATTAATTGAAACCTCAGATTCATACTAGAACCACGATGATTTAAGAAAACCAAAGCTAAACTCCTAAACTCAAAGGGTTTATGAGTAAAAACCATTTGATAATCACTTCTTCAATGAATGTAATAACTCAATAAAATATAGAGAAAGAGGTTTCTTTCGGAAGTATGAAGAAAAAAATCGTTTGATTTAGAAAAGACCTATTTCCCTTTTTTTTTTTTATCCGGTTGCGAGGTCTGAATAATAGATATGAATCATAGTTCAAATATTTCTTTTCTTGATCTATTCTATATAGTCCGTGCTCCAGAGACTAGAATAAATATCTGACGAGGTAGAATCATCTTGATAGAGATGACAGGTCCATTCTCTGTATTCTAAATAGGATCAATTATAACAAGTCACACGCTCATATTCCGGAAATGAAATATCGAAACAAATAAATTTCACGATCGAACTACCAGAATGGTCTATAAATCCAAGTAGTAGGTAATCTTAAGTTGAAGTATTAAGAATTAATAAGCATTAAGTAAATCTAAGTAAAATAAGTCAAATAATCTGTTTTACTAGGAATTCCTAGTTTTTCTCAATGAATTCATTTAAATTCCATCCAGTAAAACAGATGAATTATAAATTTCTAAAATAATAGATAGAAATATTGCAAATAGAGCCATTGCAACTCCCATAAGTGGTGTAGTCCCCCACCCTGGAGCTACTTTTCCATATTCCGAATTCAATGGTTTCAATAAACTCCCTATGCCAGTTTGTCTTGGTCCAGATCTAGAACTACTCTCAACGGTTTTTGTAGCCATAAATCCTCTTTCATCATGGATTGAATTATGTTGACTTTGTATACCATTCCGTTGTAGTTGTAAATAAACGACATTATCGTGATCCTTTGTGATCTTTCAATTATCGAAAAAATGGAAACAGCAACCCTAGTCGCCATCTCCATATCCGGTTTACTTGTAAGCTTTACTGGGTATGCCTTATATACCGCTTTTGGGCAACCCTCTCAAAAATTAAGAGATCCCTTCGAAGAACATGGGGACTAGTTGAAGTAATGAGCCCCCATATTCATATTGGGGGCTCATTACTTCAATGGAAATAATGAAAAATCATTTCATTTTTTTAGTTGGAACTTTAGGTGGTTCTCGAAAAAAGATAGCGAAAAAAATTATTCCTAAAGTAGAAACTAAAAGGAATGTATAAACCAATGCTTCCATAGATTCGATCGTGGTTTACAATGATAGCTTCCACACCTATTCATTTTGGATCATTTACTAAAGAAATTCTAAATTTAGATTTACAATTTCTTAGATTTCTTATATAGAATCTATATTCTATATCGATATAGTCATATCTTCTTACTATTTACTATTATTCTATTTAGTATTTATTCTATTTCTTCTCTATTTAGATATTTAGATTTTAGTATATTATATGAATATCTAAATATAAATACTAAATCATTAAATAATTATCAATAATTTTAGAAAGAATTCATATAGAAAATAGAAATATTGAATATGAAATAGATAATAGATTCAATTCATTATAGAAATTAACAAATTAGAAATACTAAATAGCTAAATACTCTATATATAGCTAAACTTCTATACTCTAAATACTAGAACTCTAAATACTAGAAAAAAAAAAAAAAATAGAGGCAAAAGATGGCAAAGAAATTTTGTATCAGACTACTTGTCTCCTTGTAGTTGGATCTCCAAGTTTTTGGAATGTCCCAAATTCCACTTGAGCATCCAAATCTGGATCAATACCAGCGAAAACATCTCTGAACAAGGTTCTGGCGCCGTGCCAAATGTGTCCGAAAAAGAAGAGCAAAGCAAACGTAGCATGCCCAAAAGTGAACCAACTCCTTGGGCTGCTACGAAAAACACCATCGGATTTCAAAGTAGCCCGGTCTAATTCAAAAATTTCACCTAATTGGGCACGTCTAGCATATTTTTTAACAGTAGCGGGATCACTATAAATGACTCCATTGAGTTCGCCACCATAGAATTCAACAGTTACCCCTACTTGTTCAACACTATACTTGGATTCTGCCCTTCTAAAAGGAACATCGGCCCTCACAATTCCGTCTCCATCTACCAAAACTACCGGAAATGTTTCAAAAAAGGTAGGCATACGACGTACAAAGAGTTCGCGCCCTTCTTTATCTCTAAATACGGGGTGCCCTAACCACCCAACAGCTATTCCATCCCCGTTATCCATTGAGCCTGCTCTGAATAATCCCCCTTTCGCCGGATTATTACCAATGTAATCGTAAAAAGCTAATTTTTCGGGAATTTTAGACCAAGCTTCCGATAAGCTCATATTTTTGGCTAGTCCGGCCCCAACTCTTCGATATATTTCTTGCTGGAAGTACCCCTGATCCCACTGATAACGAGTGGGGCCAAATAATTCGATTGGGGTAGTTGCTGAACCATACCACATAGTTCCAGCAACAACGAAAGCTGCAAAAAAAACAGCAGCAATACTACTGGAAAGTACAGTTTCAATATTACCCATGCGTAATCCTTTGTATAGACGTTGAGGCGGACGGACACTAAGATGGAATAGACCCGCTAATATGCCCAATGTACCTGCTGCAATATGATGAGAAGCTATTCCCCCCGGAACAAAAGGATCAAAACCTTCCGCACCCCATGCTGGATTTACAGATTGTACTTTTCCAGTTAGTCCATAAGGATCAGATACCCATATTCCAGGACCATATAAGCCTGTTACATGAAATGCACCAAAGCCAAAGCAAGCGACTCCTGAGAGAAATAAATGAATTCCAAAGATCTTGGGCAAATCCAAAGAAGGTTTTCTCGTACGTTCATCACAGAATATTTCTAGGTCCCAATACACCCAATGCCAGATAGCTGCCAAGAAGCATAAGCCAGAAAACAAAATATGTGCCCCTGCCACGCCTTCATAACTCCAAATGCCCGGATTCGTTATAGTTCCTCCCGAGATACTCCAACCCCCCCACGAATTGGTTATTCCTAAACGAGTCATGAAGGGTATAACGAACATGCCTTGTCTCCACATTGGATCAAGAACAGGGTCAGAGGGATCAAAAACCGCTAATTCATATAGAGCCATCGAGCCGGCCCAACCAGAAACTAGAGCTGTATGCATTATATGAACAGAAAGTAATCGACCGGGATCATTCAATACAACAGTATGAACACGATACCAAGGTAAACCCATGTAAATACCCCTTTCTGAAAAAGAAATAGACATTATGTAACTTTATCACATTGGAAAAGACTAAAACCGTGTAATTCACCTGTTCAGTAGATTTTGTATAGGAAAGGTTTAATATTTATTTGTATTTCCTTCTTTTCTTTTTAATTCATTTTTAATGAAATAGAATAGAAAGAATTTGAAATAGAAATAGAAGGGACCAATTCTATTTCTTTCTATTTAGAAGAACAAAGAGAAACAGATCTTATTCTATACCCGATAAGTACAAATACGCAATGGGAGGATTTTGAGGGAAAAAATGTATCAATACTTTTTTCGAATTCGAAATCATTTGATCAATCGACTGATCCGATCGATCCCGTGCGTTACAATCTTTCTTTATTCATTCTGTCTTCCTCTATGAACCTTCCAGTCCTATATCCTATATATCTATCTATATATAATAGAAAGTATATATATATATATATATATATATATATATATATATATATATATATCTATTCGAAATTCTAAATTAGAATCTATCTATTTGGATAGATCTAGATAATAATATGAAGTTCTATTTTCTTTCTATAATTTCTATAATATATAGAATATAAGATTCTAAATAGAAATAGAAAGAAGATTCAAAGATCTAAAAATAGAATAGAGAATACTAATAGTAGAATATAGGATAGAAAAGAAAAAATAGATAAAAAATATAGAATAGAAAATAGAAAAAGATATAAAAAATATAGATATATATATATATATATATAGAATAGAAAATAGAAAAAGATAAAAGAAAGAGAAAAAATGATGAAGACAATAAAACCATTGTTACGTTTCCATATTAAAGTAAAGTATAGTACTTCCTTTTTTTTTTATCTTAATGCCTATTGGTGTTCCAAAAGTACCTTTTCGGAGTCCTGGAGAGGAAGATGCAGCTTGGGTTGACGTATAGTGCGACTTGTCAGACATATTGGTCATATGGTATTTCCCCGTTATCTCCCCCGATCGAGTATTCTCTGTTTCGCCCAATCCAATAAATATATATTGAATATTGTATTGATTGAACCATCAATGATTCGGAGCGTGAAGCACAATAAATCCTATTGGGGATCAATATTATCAATTAATAGAATTGATGGTTTACTTGGACTGAGAAAATCAAATATCCAGGCTCCGTTCAGAGAATACCCAATTGGAAATGGTAAGAGTAAAAGTAATAGAATGGAAGTGTAAATGTAGTAATCTAAATAAGAAATATTCAATAAATAATAGAAAAATAAAATAGCAATTGAATTAATTTATTAATAAATTAGGAGATTCATTAGTAATGAAATAGAATAGAATCTAACTTTCTAGAATAGAATAGATTATGTAGAATCTACACGATTACCACTTGTATCATAGACTCTTATGATAACTTACTATATGGAGAATCTAAAACTACTTACCAATGGAGTAGTATGATGAATACATCGAAGATTTTGGGGAAAGGTATGAAATAGTTGAAAAAAAAAAGAAGTGGTACTGGAATCATTTGACCTATATGCGCAAATGTAATTCGGACAAATCTTCCCCCGGAGTAGAACAAGAACCTAAAAGAATTGAAAGGCCCATTCAGGAACAAGAAAATGACATCGTAATTTTAATTTCGATGAAACAATACATCAATGAGAAGTTAGTTAAATAAGTTCATAAAATTCTTTTTTATTTTCTACATTATAGAATATAGGGAAGGGGAGGGCAAAACTCATGTTAAAAAAAAAAAAAGAAATAGGATTGGAATCGACACATTGATTTTTTTTCGCAATTCTTTTGAACCGTATGCATCCAAAGGTGCACGTACGGTTCCTCAGGGATACAAATTTGCCCTAATCAACCGACTTCATCGAGAAAGATTACTTTTTTTAGGACAAGAGGTTGATAATGAGATCGCGAATCAACTTGTTGGTCTCATGGTATATCTCAGCATAGAAGATAATACTAAGGATCTTTATTTATTTATAAATTCTCCAGGCGGGTGGGTAATACCAGGAATATCCATTTATGATACTATGCAATTTGTGTCACCGGATGTACATACAATATGTATGGGATTAGCCGCTTCAATGGGATCTTTCATTCTGGTCGGAGGAGAAATTACCAAACGTCTAGCATTCCCTCACGCTTGGCGCCAATGAGTTTTTTTATTTGAGAATACTATGCCTTCGCTGTATCGAATATGAATCAAATAAAGAATAAGTAATAATAGCATGGCACTTCGAGTTCGATATGAACAAACCATTATTGTTTTTTTCTAACATGAGATTTTGTATCGAGATAGTAGTATGAAAGAAGGTTTATTCCCAATTTGATTTTATGTGTCAAGCAAGAGTCGATTTTAGCGTCACAAACCATTATTCTTCCACACCAGAAGTCTCTTTCTTCTTTTTATGTTATGAGAGAAAGAGTCAAAAAAATGGAAAAAAAAAAAATTATTTTCTCCTTCTTGGATCATATCAAAAAGAAACTTTGGGATTGCTAAACCACAGACGAGATAAATAGATAAATATATAAAGCAACAGAACCATCATAGTATCTTTTTAACTACTACGAAAGGAAGGGTGGTAAATGGATCATTTAATGATTTGGATCATATAGGTTATATTTATTCTTTTCGATAGAAGAAATTCCATTGCAGAGCCGTATGCAATGTACAAAAGATGCCCGTACGGTTGTTTAATTCTATTTTTTATTGTTATTTTGATTCCCCCTTACTTGGAATCAATCGTGCAATATTTAGATAGAAGAACTCATGATGTTCTATCAATATCATCAGGGTTATGATTCACCAACCTGCTAGTTCTTTTTCTGAGGCACAAGTAGGGGAATTTATCCTGGAAGCAGAAGAACTATTGAAGCTTCGCGAAACTCTCACAAAAGTTTATGTACAAAGAACGGGCAATCCTTTATGGGTTATATCCGAAGATATGGAAAGGGATGTTTTTATGTCAGCAACAGAAGCCCAAGCTCATGGCATCGTTGATCTTGTAGCGATCGAAAATGAAAATACTGGAGATTCCATATAAATATACGAATTCCTTTTAAAAATTCGAATTTTCCGTGTGAATAGAAATCATTCAGAATCATCAACCTTCAGGTTAAGATCGATCTAAACCAACCCGCTCTATTCTATATAGAATGAGATTCTATAGACACGCCATGCCAACCATTAAACAACTTATTAGAAACGCAAGACAGCCAATAAGAAATGTCACTAAATCTCCCGCTCTTCGAGGATGTCCTCAGCGTCGAGGAACATGTACTAGGGTGTATGTGCGACTCGTTCAGTTCAGATCATGAGTTTGAAGATGAAGAAATGAAAAATTTTTTTCCAGTATCAACGACCACTACCAATGAATTAGGATAGATAGAGTGGAAGACGACCTTTTACTTTTAATTGACTAGTATCTAAAAATGCAGATCTATCATCTACCTAATTATGTTATGAATTTATGGTTTCTATTGGTGCAAATCCAATCACTCCGTTTGAGATGAGAAGGAATTCTCCATTGGTAACAATTAGTTATCCATTAAGCGGAGGAAAAAGGTTATGCTCCTATTCCTTTTCTTGAAAAAAAAAACGGACTAACAGGGTCAGCTACTTAGCCAACTTTCAGAATGAAATGCCGTCACTGTATGGATAGCCTTTTTTGTGAAAAGGACTATTACTTTAGAATTAGAATTGAAAAAGAATTAGAATTGAAAAAAGAATGGGTAGAGCCAAAGAGTGTGAATTATACAAGTTCACAATAAAATTCGATGAAATGAAAGAAGAGGCTCCGGTGTATAGAGAGGACCTCACCGTTTCAGAAGTTGCCATAGAAACGAAGGAACCCACTATTCTTTTTTATTTAGTAGCAGTCGGATTTATTATTTCCAGGCGAGATACCTTGAAGAAAGAAAAAATCGTGGTCGGGAAGGTCATAGTCGCATAAGCCATTGGAATTTATATTTTATATATTGGAAGAATCCGTTTTGTTATTAATCGACCGGAGGAAAAGGATGACTGAAAGAAGAGAAATCAATTAGTTATTCAAGAAAGTTTTATTTGATTCAATGACCAGAGTTAAACGAGGATATACAGCTCGGAGACGTCGAAAAAAGATTCGTTTATTTGCATCAACCTTCATAGGGGCTCATTCAAGACTTACTCGAACAACTACTCAACAAAGAATGAGAGCTTTAGTTTCCTCTCATAGAGATCGGAGCAGGAAAAAGAGAGATTTTCGTCGTTTGTGGATCACTCGGATAAATGCGGTAACTCGTGAGGCTAGGCTATTCTATAGTTATAGCCTATTTATCCACAATCTGTACAAGAGACAATTGCTTCTGAATCGTAAAATACTTGCGCAAATAGCCCTATCCAATCAAAATTGTTTTGATATTCTTTCAAATAAAATAATCAATCAAAAAGAAAAAATAATACAAATCAAATAAAAGATAAAAGAAATTGAATCGAAAATGATTGAAACAGGATTTCCCGGAGAATGGACTCCGGGAAGATAGAAGAAAAAGAAATTCAGATTTGAGTAGTAGGAATAAACGAACATCTTTCAAGAAAAACAATTTCTTCCCCATTTTTATTTTTTATAATACAGGAAGAAAATCTGGATTCTAGTTTTTTTCGAGCAAAACATTAATATGAGCTTGAGTTCCGATTGGAATTTTGAGGAGTATATTTATTTCTTTTTGGTTCTAGGACCAGTAGTTCTAGGGATCGACTCCACTCTCTCCAATTGTTTCTCATTATTACGAAAAGGCAACAAAGATAAAATACGAGCTTGTTTTATAGCAATAGTAATTAATCGTTGTTGTTTTAAGGTCAACCTATTCGTCCGTCTAGATAAGATTTTTCCTTGTTCACTAAGAAATCGACTAATTAAACTCATGTTTCTATAATCGATTCGATCCCCCGATCCAATTGGGGGTAAACGCCTACGAAAAGATCGCTTGGATTTACGAAAAGGTTGTTTGGATTTATCCATGGTTTACTTATTCCTTGTTTGTTTATTCCTTCTAGCTAAATTTCAAATAATCTAGAAAATAGAATCCTATTTTTTTTTTTTATTCATTTAAGTTAAGATTCGACCAAGATAGGATTTGGTTTGTATTATATATGTTAAGATGTAAAGTTCTTACTCTTCCCACTAGTTGGAAAAATCACACACGTATTCTGTTCCATCTATTTCTTTATTTCCCCATGAATAGTATACTTTTGACAATAGCGACAAAATTTTCTCAATTCTAGTCTATTGGGTGTATTGTGTCGATTCTTTTGAGTAATATATCTAGAAATGCCTGGCGATTCTTTATTGCCACCCTTTCGAACACAACAGGTACATTCCAAAATCAATAGAATTCTAATATCTTTACCCTTGGCCATGAACCTCCTTTTCATTTTGGATCGACTTCACTTTAGAATTCTCTTCAGTTTCTTTTTGATCCGAACCAACCAAAGAAAAAAAAAAAAAAAAGAATCTATATTATCTATCTATACTATATTAAGAAAAATTCATAAAAGTTAATAACTAGAAATGGAATTTGTCAATATTCTATTTTTCTAATTATTAGAATTCGAATAACTTCGAAGTCCTCTAATATAAAATAGAATTACTATTCTTTACTCTACTATAATTAGAAAGAAAAAGATTCATATTCATTAATGGAAGAGTATTAAGAGTATCGTAATAATTAATTAATACAATTTTTTCTAACTAGGAATGATTTCTATCCTAATCTCAGTATTTTATTCTTTCTATGTTAGAATTTCGCGCTCCTAGACTGAATCCACATTTCCTTTTCTTTTCCCCAAAATTCTATCGTAAATTCACTGTATTTTGACTGAGATTCAATACACTCTTTCTCTTTCTTTTTTTTTTTTTAGAATAGGAAAGAAAAAGGGAGCAAAATTGGAGCCATGTTACGTAGAATTGTATCTAAAATCTTCTTCATTTTTTCACAGATCTATACAAGAATTCAATCAAGATGAAAAAAAGGGGAATGACAAGGCATCTGGAAAGAAACGATTAATTTCTATCAATAGACCTGCTAAAGACCCAAACCATAGAGTGGTTAGCACAGGTGCCGTTGAGAGATATGTTTTTATATCTCGCATTTCAAATCCTCCTTCTTCTTTTCTTTTATTATTTTATATTTTTTTTTCTTATTTATTTTAATTCTTTATTTTTATTGTATCTATTTTTATTGTATATTGTAATACATATAGAATCCTAGTTTGATATTCTAAGAAATAGATCATAGATAACCCGATATTTTAGTTAAAGATCATTTGTTTTTGCTTGAAATTCAATTAGAATTAGGAATTACTAACTAAAATGCATATGTATAATTACCCAGCAAATTCAATTTTGCTGCCCCTTAAAAAAGAATGACAAGAACATTCTCTACCTATCTATATAGGTAGAGCAAAAAAGAAGGATGTGGAAAAAAAGACATGGATTTAATACAATGACACTGTACAACAATTTTTAAAAGGGATGTAGCGCAGCTTGGTAGCGCGTTTGTTTTGGGTACAAAATGTCACAGGTTCAAATC